TTAAAAATAAGCTAAAATAAGCTTTTGGGCTCATACCCCAAATATAAAGGATAAACCTTTTTTTTAAAAATAAAGTGCCTGATTAAAGGATTATTCTGATAGGATAAATTAAGTAATTTTATTACCTTTATTATATTTTATAGAATCAAACTATATCTAATAATATCAAAAATTATTGTGCTTCTTACACTAAAATATAATTTATATAATAAATTTATAATTTATTAATAATTTTTTAATTTATTTTTTATTAACTTATATAATAACTCTTCTAAAATATTTTTTTTTTTTATATTGATATTTAGTACTTTAATCTCAATCTCTTCAAATTCATGAATTGGCTGTTGAATTGGATTAGAAATTAATCTTTTAAGATTTATCCCCCTAATTTCTAATTCTACCAATCTACTAGCTACTGAGGCTTCCTTAAAATATTTTTTGACTCAATCTATTGCCTCAATTAATTTTTTATTTTCTATTTTATTAAAAATAATCTTATTAAAAAATTTTGAAATAAATTATTTTTTATCAATTATAATTAATTCTTCAATATTAATAAAAATAGGATCCGCCCCATTCCACTTCTGATTTCCTAATATTGTTGAAGGATTATCTTGATTCAATAATTTTATTTTAATAACATGACAAAAAATTACTCCTATAATTATTCTTTCATATTATATTAATAAAAATTTTATTTTTTTTATTATTATTCTCAATGTTATTGTTGGAGCCTTAGGAGGACTAAATCAAACTTCTTTACGTAAATTAATAGCTTTTTCATCTATCAATAACTTAGGATGAATATTATCTTCAATTTTAATTAGAGAAAATATATGAATATTTTATTTAATTATATATTCATTTTTAATTAGAATTATGTGTTTATTTTTTTATATATTAAATATATTTTATATTAATCAATTATTTATTAATAATATAAATTCATTAATTAAAATTAATTTATTAATTAATTTTATATCTCTAGGTGGTTTACCACCTTTTATTGGATTTTTCCCTAAATGAATTATTATAAATTTTATAATTAATAATCAATTATATTTATTAATTTTTATTATAATTATAATAAGACTTATTATTTTATTTTTTTATATTCGTATTATTTATTCAACATTTATATTTAATTATTTAAAAATAAAATGATTTAAAATTTTTATTAATAACAAAAAATTTTCATTAATTAATATATTTTCATTTTTTTCATTAACTGGTATAATTTTTAATTCTTTTTTTTTTTAAGGTTTTAAGTTAATAAAACTAACAATCTTCAAAATTGTCTATAAAGAATATTCTTTAAGCCTTAATAAATTTTATTTATTCCTTAAAATTTGCAATTTTATATCATTTTATTGAATATAAGACCCTAATAAAAGAGAAAATTCTCGTTAATAAATTTACAATTTATCGCTTAATATCTCAGCCATTTTATTTTACTGCGAAAATGACTTTACTCAACAAATCATAAAGATATTGGAACATTATATTTTATTTTTGGAATTTGAGCAGGAATAGTAGGAACATCTTTAAGATTATTGATTCGAGCTGAATTAGGTAACCCTGGATCTTTAATTGGAGATGACCAAATTTATAATACTATTGTTACAGCCCATGCTTTTATTATAATTTTTTTTATAGTTATACCTATTATAATTGGAGGATTTGGTAATTGACTAGTACCTCTTATATTAGGAGCCCCCGATATAGCTTTCCCCCGAATAAATAATATAAGTTTTTGACTTCTCCCCCCCTCATTAACTCTTCTAATTTCAAGAAGAATTGTTGAAAATGGAGCAGGTACCGGATGAACAGTTTACCCCCCACTTTCATCTAATATTGCTCATGGAGGAAGATCAGTTGATTTAGCTATTTTTTCACTACATTTAGCTGGAATTTCTTCAATTTTAGGAGCTATTAACTTTATTACTACAATTATTAATATACGATTAAATAATTTATCATTTGATCAAATACCTTTATTCGTATGAGCTGTAGGAATTACAGCATTTTTATTACTTTTATCTTTACCAGTATTAGCTGGAGCTATTACTATACTTCTCACTGATCGAAATTTAAATACATCTTTTTTTGACCCTGCTGGAGGAGGAGATCCAATTTTATACCAACACTTATTTTGATTTTTTGGCCACCCTGAAGTTTATATTTTAATTCTACCTGGATTTGGTATAATTTCACATATTATTTCCCAAGAAAGAGGAAAAAAAGAAACTTTCGGATGTTTAGGTATAATTTATGCTATATTAGCTATTGGATTATTAGGATTTATTGTATGAGCCCATCATATATTTACTGTAGGTATAGATATTGATACACGAGCTTACTTTACATCAGCAACAATAATTATTGCTGTTCCAACTGGAATTAAAATTTTTAGTTGACTAGCTACATTTCATGGAGCACAAATCAATTATTCTCCTTCAATTTTATGAAGATTAGGATTTGTATTTTTATTTACAGTAGGAGGATTAACAGGTGTAATTTTATCTAATTCATCTATTGATATTACTTTACATGATACTTATTATGTAGTAGCCCATTTTCATTATGTTTTATCCATAGGAGCTGTATTCGCTATTATAGGAGGTTTTATTCATTGATACCCACTATTTACAGGACTATCTATAAATCCTTTCTTATTAAAAATTCAATTTTTTATTATATTTATCGGAGTAAATTTAACTTTTTTTCCTCAACATTTTTTAGGATTAGCTGGAATACCTCGACGATACTCAGATTATCCTGATTCATACATTTCTTGAAATATTATTTCATCATTAGGATCTTATATCTCTTTATTAGCAGTAATATTTATATTAATTATTATTTGAGAATCAATAATTAATCAACGAATTGCCCTATTCTCTTTAAATTTATCTTCATCAATTGAATGATACCAAAATCTCCCCCCTGCTGAACATTCATATAATGAACTCCCTATTTTAAGTAATTTCTAATATGGCAGATTATATGTAATGGATTTAAACCCCATTTATAAAGGTTTATCCTTTTTTTAGAAATGGCAACATGATCTAATTTAAACCTACAAAATAGAGCATCTCCTTTAATAGAACAAATTATTTTCTTTCATGATCATACATTAATTATTCTTATTATAATCACAATTTTAGTTGGATACTTAATAATAAGTTTATTATTTAATAAATATATTAATCGATTTCTTTTAGAAGGACAAATAATTGAATTAATTTGAACTATTTTACCAGCAATTATTTTAATTTTTATTGCATTACCTTCTCTTCGTTTATTATATTTATTAGATGAATTAAATAACCCTTTAATTACTTTGAAATCTATTGGCCATCAATGATATTGAAGCTATGAATACTCAGACTTTAATAATATTGAATTTGATTCATATATAATTCCATCAAATGATTTACAATCAAGTAGATTTCGCTTATTAGATGTTGATAATCGAATTATTATTCCAATAAATAATCAAATTCGTATTATAGTTACAGCTACTGATGTTATTCATTCCTGAACAATTCCATCCCTAGGAGTAAAAGTTGATGCTAACCCAGGTCGACTAAATCAAACTAATTTTTTCATCAATCGACCTGGAGTATATTATGGTCAATGCTCAGAAATTTGTGGGGCAAATCATAGTTTTATACCTATTGTAATTGAAAGAATTTCAATTAAAAACTTTATTAATTGAATTAATAATTATTCTTCATTAGATGACTGAAAGCAAGTATTGGTCTCTTAAACCACCTTATAGTAAATTAGCAACTACTTCTAATGAAAGAATTAGTTAATTTATAACATAAATATGTCAAATTTAAATTATTGCCTAAGCAATATTCTTTTATTCCTCAAATAATACCTATTAATTGATTAATATCATTTATATTCTTCCTAATTATTTTTTTAATTTTTAATATTATAAATTATTATATTTACAATATTAATAATTCCAATAATAATAAATTATTTTATAATAAACAAAAAAAAAATCTTTATTGAAAATGATAAGTAATTTATTCTCAATTTTTGACCCATCAACTAATTTATTTAATTTATCTTTAAATTGATTAAGAACAATTTTAGGTATTTTATTTATTCCGTATTCATTCTGATTAATCCCTAATCGACATTATTTTTTTTGAAATTTTATTTTATCTAAACTTCATAATGAATTTAAAACTTTATTAAAAAATAATTATTTTCAAGGATCAACTTTTATTTTTATTTCAATATTTTCATTTGTACTATTTAATAATTTCCTAGGATTATTCCCTTATATTTTTACTAGAACTAGTCATTTAACTCTTTCATTATCTATTTCTCTTCCATTATGATTAAGTTTTATAATTTATGGATGAATTAATAATTCTCAACATATATTTATCCACATAATCCCCCAAGGAACCCCAGGTATTTTAATACCTTTTATAGTTTTAATTGAAACTATTAGAAATTTAATTCGACCAGGAACTTTAGCTGTTCGTTTAACTGCTAATATAATTGCAGGGCATTTATTAATAACTTTATTAAGAGGTACGGGCCCTAATATAAATTATTATTTTATTATAATTTTAATTTTAATTCAAATTTTACTATTAATTTTAGAATCAGCAGTTGCAATTATTCAATCTTATGTAATTGCTATTTTAAGTACTTTGTATTCTAGTGAAGTTAATTAACTAATAATGAAAATATCTTACAACCACCCATTTCATTTAGTTGATTATAGACCATGACCTTTAACTGGAGCAATTGGAGTTATAACTTTAGTAACAGGTATAGTAAAATGATTCCATAATTTTAATATAAATTTATTAATTTTAGGATATTTAATTATTATTTTAACAATATATCAATGATGACGAGATATTTGTCGTGAGGGAACCTTACAAGGTAAACATACAATTTTAGTAACAAAAGGTTTACGATGAGGTATAATTCTATTTATTGTATCAGAAATTTTTTTTTTCATTTCATTTTTTTGAGCATTTTTCCACAGAAGATTATCCCCTAATATTGAAATCGGTGCAATATGACCTCCAATAGGAATTACTCCATTTAATCCTTTCCAAATTCCTCTTCTTAATACTATTATTTTAATTAGATCAGGAGTTTCAGTTACATGAGCTCATCATGCTTTAATAGAAAATAATAATTCTCAAATAACTCAAGGACTATTCATCACTATTACATTAGGAATTTATTTTACTATTCTTCAAGCTTATGAATATTTAGAAGCCCCATTTACTATTGCTGATAGAATTTATGGATCAACTTTTTTTATAGCAACAGGATTCCATGGACTTCATGTTATCATTGGAACACTATTTTTAATAGTTTGTTTAATTCGTCATTTAAACAATCATTTTTCTAAAAATCATCATTTTGGATTTGAAGCTGCAGCATGATATTGACATTTTGTAGATGTAGTTTGATTATTCCTTTACATTTCTATTTATTGATGAGGAAATTAATTAATTATTATTTATATAATATATTTAGTATATTTGATTTCCAATCAAAAAGTTTAAAAAAAAATTAATATAAATAATCATTTTAATAATATATATTTTTTTTTTTTTATTAATTATTGCTAATATTATAATATTTTTATCTATTATTTTATCAAAAAAATCATTCTCAGATCGAGAAAAATCTTCACCATTTGAATGCGGATTTGATCCTAAATCTTCAGCTCGAATCCCCTTTTCTTTACACTTCTTTTTAATTACAGTCATTTTCTTAATTTTTGATGTAGAAATTGCCTTAATCTTTCCTATTATTCCATTATTTAAAATAGTAAACTTTATTTTATGAACAAAAATTAGATTCTTCTTTATTTTAATTTTAATTATTGGACTATATCATGAATGAAATCAAAATATATTAAATTGAACTAATTAAATATATATATATATATATATATATATATATATATATAGGATTATAGTTTATAAAACATTTGATTTGCACTCAAAAAATATTGAATAATATTCAATTTATCTTATTAAATAAGAAGCAATTTTGCATTTAATTTCGACTTAAAAGAATGAGTATTTAACTCCTTATTTAATTATTAATTGAAACCAAATAGAGGTATATCACTGTTAATGATAAAATTGAATTATTATTCCAATTAAATTTACTATTATATATATATATATATATATATATATATCAAAAGAAATATAAAGATTAAAATTAAGCTGCTAACTTTATTTTTAGTGGTTGAATTCCATTAATATTTCTTTATTTATATAGTTTAACTTAAAACTTTACATTTTCATTGTAAAAATAAAAAAAAATTTTTTATAAATATTTAAAGATAAATCTATCTCTTTAATATCTTCAATATTACGCTCTATTATATAAGCTATTTAAATTATTTATAAATATAATATAAATATAAATAGTCTAATAAATATTCATAAAATAAATCTAAATAAATAAATTATTAAATTATTATTTTGATAAAAATTATAAAAAATAGAATAATTTTTTATAATTTTTATCATTCCTCAACCTCTGTATACTTCTCTTCATCCTATATCAATAATTTTTAATAAATTTTGACCAAAATTAAGAAAATAATATCTTAATCCATAAGTCGATAAATTTGGTATAAATCATATTAAACATAAAAAAGTACTTATATTATAAGTTAATAAAAATTTATTAATAGAATAAATCTGTATTTTACTAATAAAATAACCTAACCCCCCTCCAATTAATCTCACATAAATAACTATTATTTTTAAATTCCAAGGTAAATAAATTATATAAGGATAAGAAAAAATTATTCATCTTAAAAATCTTCCTCTTACTACTCTCATAAATAATAACACAAATATTCTTTTTAATATAATATAATCTTCTTCATATAAATTATAAATTCTTAATAAATTAAAATCATTTACTATTAAATATATAACTAACCGAATTCTATAAAATATAGTTAAACCTGTAGAAACATAATACAAAAAAAAAATTAATATATTTAAATTTCTAAATCTCACTAATTCTAAAATCAAATCCTTTGAATAAAACCCAGCTAAAAAAGGAATTCCACATAAAGCTATGTTAGAAATATTCATACATAAAGAAGTTAAAGGAATATATATTCTAATACCCCCTATAAAACGAATATCTTGCATATCATTTATTATATGAATAATAACCCCAGCACATAAAAATAATAAAGCCTTAAACATAGCATGAGTTAATAAATGAAAAAAGGCTAAATTAGGTAAACCTATTCTTAAAATACTTATTATTAAACCTAATTGTCTTAAAGTAGATAAAGCAATAATTTTTTTTAAATCAAATTCATAATTAGCTCTAACTCCAGCTATAAATATTGTTAAACCAGATAATAATAATAAAATTTTAAAAAAAAATATATCCACTAATAATAAATTAAAACGAATTAATAAATAAACTCCTGCTGTTACTAAAGTAGATGAATGAACTAATGCAGATACAGGAGTTGGAGCTGCTATAGCAGCTGGTAATCAAGATCTAAAAGGAATCTGAGCACTTTTTGTTATAGCTGCTATAATAATCATTCTACTAATTATTAATATTTCATAATCATTTTTTATTAATTCTAAATAAAAAATATAATTTCATCTTCCATAATTTATTATTCAAGAAATAACTATTAAAATTAAAACATCCCCAATTCGATTTGATAAAGCAGTTAATATACCAGCATTATAAGATTTTAAATTTTGATAATAAATAACTAATAAATAAGAGACTAACCCTAAGCCATCTCATCCTAATAAAATTCTAATAATATTAGGTCTAATAATTAATAATATTATAGAAAGAACAAATAACAATACCAAAATAATAAAACGTCTTAAATTTAATTCTGAAGATATATAACTTTTTCTATAATAAATAACAACAGAAGAAATTAAAAAAACAAATATCATAAATAATAATGATATTCAATCTAATAAAATTGATATAACAATTCTAATAGAATTAAATGAAATAATTTCCCACTCTAAAAAAATTACTAAATCATTTATAATAAAATAAATCATTATTATAAAATTTAATATACTTATTATAAATAAAAAAAAAAAAGAAATAAAACAAATTGAATATTTTATATTATTTATAATTTAAAATGAATTTACTCATATTTTTGATACCACAAATCAATATTTTTATTAAATTATTTAAATAAATTCAAATTATTCTATAATCAATTTTAACTACTATTAAATTTAAAGGTAGTCAATGTAATATTAATATTAAATACTCCCGAGAAACCCCTGTATAATAACTATAAACTCCTGAATAATATTTACCATGTTGAATATAAGAATATAAATATAATCTATACCCAGCTCTAAAAAAAGAAATTAATATTAATATAATTATTGATAATCATGACCATCTTATTAAACTATTAATTAAACTAATTTCCCCTATTAAATTTAATCTAGGAGGAGCTGCTATATTCGAAGACATTAATAAAAATCATCACAATCTTATTGAAGGTATAAAATTTATTATACCCTTATTAATATATAATCTTCGACTATGTAAACGTTCATAACTAATATTTGCTAAACAAAATATTCCTGATGAACATAAACCATGACCAATTATTATAATATATGAACCTAAAAATCCTCAATAATTTATAATTATAATTCCTCTAATAACAATACTTATATGAGCAACAGAAGAATATGCAATTAAAGATTTAATATCAACTTGACAAAAACATTTTAATCTAATATAAAACCCTCCAATTAATCTCACAATAATTCTAATATAATTTAATTTTAAATTTACTTGCTGTAAAAAAATTAATAAACGTAATAAGCCATAACCCCCTAATTTTAATATAATCCCAGCTAAAATTATTGAACCTGATACTGGAGCTTCCACATGAGCTTTAGGTAATCATAAATGAACAAAATATATAGGCATTTTTACTAAAAAAGCTATAATCATTGAAAAATATAATAAATATAAATCTTTATTAATAAATTTTAAAAAATAAATTATTATTCTATTCAATTCATCAAACATATATATAATCCCCATTAATAAAGGTAATGAAACAAATAAAGTATAAAATAATAAATATATCCCTGCCCTAATTCGCTCAGGTTGATACCCTCAACCAATAATTAACATTAAAGTAGGAATTAATCTACCTTCAAAAAATAAATAAAATATAAATATATTTATTACTCTAAAAGTTATATATAATATAATTAATAAAAAAATAACATTAAATAAAAAAAAATTAATATAAAAATTTAACTTAAATAAATTTTCTCTAGCTATAATTATTAAAATAGAAATTCAAATTCTTAATAAAATTAAACCATAAGATATAATATCACAAGATAACATATATCTAACATTACAAAATAAATTAAATCTTATTCTTAAATTTATAAATAAAAATATAATTAAAAATAAAACTATCTGAACCATTCAAAACATATTTTTTATAAAACAAAAAGGAATTAAAAATATTATTATTATTAAAAATTTTATCATATTAATTTATAATATATTAAATCCTTGAAAATAATCATTCCCATGGGTTCGAATTATTGAAACTAAAATTGATAATCCTAAAGCACCTTCACAAACAGAAAAAACTAAAAAAACTATTAATATATACATATCATATTCAATATAACTAAAAAAAATCAATATAAAAAAAAAAATTCTTAAAACAATAAACTCTAAACTTAATAAAACAATTAATAAATGCTTATGTTTTAAAACAAAAATTAAATTACCAATAATAAATATTAAAATAAAAATCAATCACATATAAATTATCATTAGTAGTTTTTATAGTTTAAAAAAAACATTGGTCTTGTAAATCAAAATTAAGTATTTACTTTAAAAACTTCAAAGAAAAAGAATTTCTTTATCAATAATCTCCAAAATTATTATTTTATTTAAACTATTCTTTGATTTGATATAACTAAAATAATATTATCATTTATAATTACTTTTATTTCACTATTCATATTATTTTTAAATAACCCACTTTCAATAGGATTAATAATTTTAATTCAAACACTATTAATTTGTTTAATCACAGGATTAATAATTAAAACCTATTGATTTTCTTATATTTTATTTTTAACTTTTATAGGAGGAATCTTAGTATTATTTATTTATGTATGTAGAATTGCTTCTAATGAATTATTTAAACCATCATTCAATACTAAATTATTATTTTTTTCAATAATTTTTATAATAATTATTAGACAAATATATTTTTTTAATAATTTAACATGAATAAATTTTTCATTTAATTCTGATATAAATATTTTTAATAATTATATGTTTTTCTATAATGAAAATAATATTAATTTATCTAAACTTTATAATACACAAACATTTATAATTATAACAATATTAGTAATTTATTTATTTATTACATTAATTGCTATTGTTAAAATCACAAATATTTTTTACGGACCTATTCGATCTGAAATTTAATTATATATATATATATATATACAAATGATAAATTTAAAAAATAATTTTATTTTAATACGTAAAACTAACCCAATTTTTAAAATTTTAAATGGATCATTAATTGATTTACCTTCACCATCTAATATCTCCTATTGATGAAATTTTGGATCTTTACTAGCAATATGCTTAATTATCCAAATCGTAACAGGACTATTTTTAACTATATATTATACAGCTAATATTGAATTAGCATTTTATAGAGTAAATTATATCTGTCGAAATGTTAATTATGGATGATTAATTCGAACTTTACATGCTAATGGAGCATCATTTTTTTTTATTTGTATTTATCTTCATATTGGACGAGGAATTTATTATGAATCTTTTAATCTTAAACATACATGAATAGTAGGAGTAACTATTTTATTTTTATTAATAGCAACAGCTTTTATAGGATATGTTTTACCTTGGGGGCAAATATCTTTCTGAGGAGCTACTGTTATTACCAACCTTTTATCTGCAATCCCCTATTTAGGATCAATATTAGTAAATTGAATTTGAGGGGGATTTGCAGTTGATAATGCAACTCTAACTCGATTTTACACTTTTCATTTTCTTCTTCCTTTTATTATTTTAATAATAACTATAATTCATTTATTATTCCTACATCAAACCGGCTCTAATAATCCTCTTGGATTAAATAGTAATTATGATAAAATCCCTTTCCATCCATTTTTTTCTTATAAAGATCTAATTGGAGCAATTATTATAATTTTTATTTTAATAATATTAACCTTAACTAACCCCTATTTATTAGGAGACCCTGATAATTTTATCCCAGCTAATCCCCTTGTCACACCAGTTCACATTCAACCAGAATGATATTTTTTATTCGCTTATGCAATTCTACGATCAATTCCTAATAAATTAGGAGGAGTAATTGCTTTAGTACTTTCAATTTTAATTTTAATTATTCTACCATTTACTTTTAATAAAAAAATCCAAGGAATTCAATTCTACCCATTAAATCAAATTCTATTTTGATCTTTAGTAACTATAATTATTTTATTAACTTGAATTGGGGCTCGACCAGTTGAAGACCCTTATATTATCACAGGACAACTATTAACTGTATTTTATTTTTCATATTTTATTATTAACCCCATTATTAGAAAATATTGAGATAATTTAATTTTTAATTAATTAATGAGCTTGTTAAGCATTTGTTTTGAAAACTTAAGAAAGAATCATTTATTCTATTAATTTATACTAAAAATAATCAATAATTATAATAAAAAAATTTTTAATCCTAAAAAAAATAATAAAAAATTTAAAGATACAGGTAAATATCTTTTTCAAGCTAAATATATTAATTTATCATAACGATAACGAGGTAAAGTACCACGAACTCAAATAAATAAAAAAGAAATAAAAATTAACTTCAAATAAAATATTAAACTTAAATCATAACCCCCTATATAAACTAAAACAAATATTAAACTTATAAATAAAATTCTAGAATATTCAGCTAAAAAAATTAAAGCAAACCCTCCTCTTCTATATTCTACATTAAACCCCGAAACTAATTCTCTTTCCCCCTCTGCAAAATCAAAAGGAGTTCGATTAGTTTCAGCTAATATTGATCTAACTCAACACAATCTTAAAGGAAATATTAAAATAATAAACCAAACTATATTCTGATAAATTTTAAAATTTAATAAATTATAATCTATAATTATAATAATTCTAGACAATAAAATTATAGCTAAACTAACCTCATAAGAGATAGTCTGAGCTACAGCTCGTAAACCCCCTAATAAAGCATAATTAGAATTAGAGGATCACCCTGCAACTATGATTGTATAAACTCCTAAACTTAAACAACATAAAATAAATAAAATTCCTAAATTAAATCTAATTAAATTAAAATAATAAGGAATAACTATTCAAATTATTAAAGAAAGTATAAATCCAACCACAGGAGAAAAATAATACATAATATAATTAGAATAATTAGGATAAGTTTGCTCCTTAGTAAATAACTTAATTGCATCAGAAAAAGGCTGTAAAATTCCTATAAATCCTAATTTATTAGGACCTTTACGAATTTGAATATAGCCTAAAACCTTACGTTCTAATAAAGTTAAAAATGCCACCCCAATTAAAACACCAATAATTAAAATTAATAAACCAATAAAAATTATATAAATATCATATATTAACATATACTACCTATATAAACTAATTATATATTCATGATTTCTAAAATCATTACATTTTTCTGCCAAAATAGTTTATATATATATATATATATATATATATATTACTTATAAATTTAATTTTAAATTTAATAAAATTCATTATTTTAAATTTAATTTAAATATTTAATCCTTTCGTACTAAAATATTTTTTTTTTTAAAAGATAGAAACCAACCTGGCTCACACCGGTTTGAACTCAGATCATGTAAGATTTTAATGATCGAACAGATCAAAAATTTTAAACTTCTGCATTTAAATTTTATCTTAATCCAACATCGAGGTCGCAAACTTTTTTTCTTATTTGAACTAAAAAAAAAAATTACGCTGTTATCCCTAAGGTAATTTTTTCTTATAATCAATAAAATTGGATCATTTATTCACTTATATATGATTTTTTTTTTAAAAAAAGTTATTTTTATTTTTTTATCACCCCAACAAAATAAATTTATAAATTAAATTTATATATATATATATATATATATATATATCTATTTATAAATAAAATTAAATTAATCATTTATAAAACTCTATAGGGTCTTCTCGTCTTTTTAATTTATTTTAACTTTTTAATTAAAAAATTAAATTCTACACATTATTTTAGAGACAGTTTATATTTCATCCAATCTTTCATACAAGTCATCAATTAAATGACTAATGATTATGCTACCTTTGTACAGTCAATATACTGCAGCCCTTTAATTAATTAATCAGTGGGCAGATTAGACTTTATATTATTTACAAAAAGACATGTTTTTGATAAACAAGTGAATATAAATTTTTGCCGAATTCCTTTAAAATAATTAACTTAATTTATAACCAAATTAAATTTATAATTATATACTAATTTTATCATTATAACTAATTTTTATTAATTAAAAATTATTTTTTTATAAATATTATAAATTTTAATTAAATTTTATTTTATTTGAAATTATTTATAAAAAATTATAATTTATTAAAAATATAAATTATATAATTTTCAAAATTTAAATAAAAATTATATAAATTTAATTTAAAGCTTATCCCTTAAAATATAAAATTTAATTTATTAATTTATTAATTAATTAATAAATTAATAAATTAAATTTAAAATTAAATTTTTTTCTAAAAAAACTAGATATATTTAAAAACGATTAACATTTCATTTCCAATTAATTATTTAAAATATTTATTCTACAATAACTTTTACAATTAATTATCTCTTTTAAATTCGAGAATTTTTTAATTAAAAATTTCATTTAATAAACTCTGATACACAAGATACATTAAATAAAAATTACTTTACCCCAATTTAATTTATTTCACTTATTTCAAAATTCTTTCACAATACATACTTCACTATAAAATTTTTAATTTTTTCTATTAATATACTTTAACCCCCATTAAAATTATTAATATTTATTACTTAAAAATTCTTTTATTAATAAAACTTTATTATTAATTTATACCCCTCAAATTAATTAATATCATAATATCTTTTCAATGTAAATGAAATACTTTATCAAGCTCTAATTTGTCTTTCTAGAAACACTTTCCAGTACCTCTACTTTGTTACGACTTATTCCAATTTTATATTCATATGAAAGCGACGGGCAATATGTACATATTTCAATTTTTAATCATTTTATTAAAATAAATAAAATTACATTTAAATCCACTTTCAATCAATTATTACAAATTAATATTCATTTAAATAAATTTATTGTAATCCATTATATTCTTAATTATAATCTGCATCTTGATCTGATTTAATTTAAAATTTTAAATTTAAAATATTATTATTAAAAAAAAATATTTTTATAACAACGATATACAAAATTATAAATTAAGTAAATTTATTCGTGGATTATCAATTATTAAACAGATTCCTCTAAATGAACTAAAATACCGCCAAGTTATTTAAGTTTCAATAAATAATTAATTACTATTTTAGTATTTTAATTTTAAATTTTCATAATAGGGTATCTAATCCTAGTCTTTAATAAAATTTATTAAATCATAATATAAATTTATAATTTTAAATTAAATTAAAATTTCACCTAATAATTTAAAATTTAAATTATATAATACTATATATTTATTAATTAACTAATAAAATTTAATTTAACTTTTGTTTAACCGCAACTGCTGGCACAAAATTTGTTATTAATTTAAATATAACTAAATCTCAATTTCTTAAATATTTAATATTAATTACTACATTTAAATTTTAAAATATTATTAAAATAAAATAAAATTAACACTAAAATTTATATGTAAAATAAATTTAAAATAAATTAAATAAACTATAATAATTTTTATTTATATGCAAAATTTCAAGTATAGATTTTTTTTTTTTTTTTTTTATATTAAAATATTTAATATAAATTATTAAATTTTAAATATTTTCTTTATTTTCTTTTTTATAATATTTATATTAAAAACTATATCATGAATCAAACAATTATAATTCATTTAAATAAAAATATATTAATATAATTAATATTAATTTAATCAATAATTTAATAAATTTAAATTATATATATATTATTTAAATATTTAATATATATATATATATATATATAATAATAATAATTTAATTAATTATTTAAACCATTTTTAATAAATTTTCATTAAATAAAAAAAAATAAA